GAATTTCGCGGTCGAACTGCCGGAAGTGCCTATAAATCCTAGTCCTACCTAAGTGATGAATTTTGGATCGAAAAGCGAGGACTTCATGATTTTGATGGACCTAGTTCATTGAAATTCCATCCAATACAACGGAAGAGTTATAAATTTCCAAAATAATAGATAGGAATACCGCGAATAAAGCCATTGCGACACCCATCAAAGGGGTAGTTCCCCATCCAGGAGCTACTTTACCATATTCCGAATTCAAGGGTTTCAATAAACCCCCTAGACCTGTTTTTCTTGGTCTTGGACCAGATCGAGAATTGCCCTCAAAGGTTTGTGTAGCCATAAATCCTATTGCATTGGTTGAGATCTGTTGACTTTGTATACCATTACACTGTAAATAAATCATCTTATCATAGATCCGTTGTGATCTTGAAATTATAAAATAATGGAAACAGCAACCCTAGTCGCCATCTTTATATCTGGTTTACTTGTCAGTTTTACCGGGTACGCCTTATATACCGCTTTTGGGCAACCCTCTCAACAACTAAGAGATCCATTCGAGGAACACGGGGACTAGTTGAAGTAAAGTAAAGAGCCTCCCTTGTTTCGTGGGAGGCTCTTTACTTTGACTTCAATTGAGTATAATCAAACATTATTTTGCCCTTTTAGTCGGAACCTTAGGTGGTTCTCGAAAAAAGATAGCGAAAAAAATGATTCCTAGAGTCGACACTAAGAGGAATGTATAAACCAATGCTTCCATAAATTTGATCGTGGTTTACAATTATAGCTTCCACACCTGTTCATTTGGTTTGGGATTATCTCCCAGATAAAGATAAGAGTCAAATAAAAATCAGCAATTCAACTCAAGATTTCTCTCGTAACCTATAGAAAAACCAAATCACAAAAATACAATACAGGTGAAAGATACCAGATCAATCTTGTATCAGACTACCTGTCTCCTTGTAGTTGGATCTCCAAGTTTTTGGAACGCCCCAAATTCCACTTGAGCATCCAAATCCGGGTCAATACCAGCAAAAACATCTCTGAATAAGGTTCTAGCTCCATGCCAAATATGTCCGAAAAAGAAGAGCAAAGCAAAGGAAGCATGCCCAAAAGTGAACCAACCCCTCGGACTGCTACGAAAAACACCGTCGGATTTCAAAGTAGCACGATCTAATTCAAAAATTTCACCTAATTGAGCGCGTCTAGCATATTTTTTCACAGTTGCAGGATCACTATAACTGACTCCATTGAGTTCGCCGCCGAAGAACTCAACGGTGACTCCTACTTGTTCGACACTATACTTAGATTCTGCCCTTCTAAAAGGCACATCGGCTCTCACAATTCCGTCTCCATCTACCAAAACCACTGGAAATGTTTCAAAAAAAGTAGGCATACGACGTACAAAAAGTTCACGCCCCTCTTTATCTCTAAAGATAGGGTGTCCTAACCACCCAACAGCTATTCCATCCCCACTGTCCATTGAGCCCGCTCTAAATAATCCCCCTTTTGCTGGATTATTGCCAATGTAATCATAAAAAGATAATTTTTCGGGAATTTTAGACCAAGCTTCGGAGAAACTCTGATTTTCCACTAGTCCGGCACCAACCCTTCGATATATTTCTTGTTGGAAGTATCCCTGATCCCATTGATAACGAGTGGGGCCGAATAATTCGATGGGAGTAGTTGCTGAACCATACCACATAGTTCCAGCAACTACAAAAGCTGCAAAAAAGACAGCAGCAATACTACTGGAAAGAACGGTTTCAATATTACCCATACGTAATCCTTTGTATAGGCGTTGGGGCGGACGGACACTAAGATGAAATAGGCCCGCTAATATGCCCAATGTCCCCGCTGCAATATGATGAGAGGCTATACCTCCCGAAACAAAAGGGTCAAAACCCTCTACGCCCCAGGCAGGACTTACAGATTGTACTTTTCCTGTTAGTCCATAAGGATCGGACACCCATATTCCAGGACCATACAAGCCTGTTACATGAAATGCACCAAACCCAAAACAAGCTAAGCCTGAAAGAAATAAATGAATTCCAAAAATCTTGGGCAAATCCAAAGAGGGTTTTCCCGTACGTTCATCACGAAATATTTCTAGATCCCAATACACCCAATGCCAGATGGCTGCCAAGAAGCACAAGCCGGAAAACACAATATGTGCCCCGGCCACACCCTCATAACTCCAAATACCCGGATTTGTTACAGTCCCCCCTGTGATATTCCAACCGCCCCATGAATTGGTTATTCCTAAACGAGTCATGAAGGGTATAACAAACATACCCTGTCTCCACATTGGATCAAGAACGGGGTCAGAGGGGTCAAAAACTGCTAATTCGTATAGAGCCATTGAACCCGCCCACCCAGAAACGAGAGCTGTATGCATTATATGAACAGCAAGCAACCGGCCGGGATCATTCAATACGACGGTATGAACACGATACCAAGGTAAACCCATGAAAATACCCCCTTCGAAGAAAAATAGATACTATGTAACTTTATCGCATTGGAAAAGACTATGCTATAGACTTCCGCCTTTCAGTTCAGTGGATTATTTCGAATGAAGGGCTCCTAGTTCTTTTTTGTTGGTAATAGGTAATAATGGAACAATTCTGTTAGTCTGTTAGTAAGAACAAAGAAAAGCAGATCTATTCTATACCCGATAAGTACCAATACGCAATGGGGCATTTTCTATGAATATGAACATATGAACAAATGCATAGAAATTTATTTAGCGTTCGAAGAACCCGACCCCTTCATAAGATTTTTCCCTTATTCATTTCATCTTCCTAGATGAACTTTTTCATATTTTGAAAACAATAAAAAAAATCATTTTGACATTTCCACATAAAAGTGAAATCTTATACTTGACTCTTTTCTCTCTCATTTATGCCTGTTGGTGTTCCAAAAGTTCCTTTTGAGTTTTTTGAGGGTGAGGATATTGACGAAGAAAAAAAAAGGGGGGCTAAGCCTCAGACTAGGAAGCCGGCTTGTTATCCTATTCATTTGATTAACGATTCGCCTCGGGATAGGGCTAACAATTATCCTGGGGATAACGATAACTATAGCGATGATGATCCGTTTAACAATTATCCTGGGGATAATGATAACTATAGTGATGATGATCCGTTTATTAACATTAACAATTATCCTCGGAAAAACGATAACAATAGTGATGATGATCCGACTAGCCCTTGGATTGATTTTAGTAAGTTCCCTACTAAAGATGAGAAAACAAAGGAAAAGCAACCAAAGCTGGAGTGGATTGACCTATAGTGCGACTTGTCAGACATATTGGGCCATATGGGATTTCCCCGTTCTCTCCTCCGATCGAGATACCTCTGCTTCGCCAAAAAAATTGATGAAACTATCAAGAATTTGGAGCGTGAAGTGCAATTAGATCCATTCTTTGAGGGATCAATATTCATAGTATCAATTAGAAATAGAAGAGAATTTATGGTTGGCTTGGTTGAACCAATAAAATGAAGTATCCAGGCTCCGTTCAGAAAATACTCACTTGGTAATATGGACATGAAATGAATAAAAAAAAAAAGTCGTATCAAAAAGAAATGGTATTGGGAGCATTTGTACTATATATATAAATAAAAATCGGTTGGACCCTTACCCGGAGTAGAGCATAAACCTAAAAAAATAGAAGAGGCCCATTCAGGAACAAGAAAATAACAGAGTCCTAATTTGGAAATGAAACAATACATCAATGAGAGGGTAATTCGAGATAAGTTTATAGGGGGTAGAAAAAAAAAAGCCCTTCTATAAAATAAAATAGAAAAAGGCCAACATATTGATTTTTTTTTGCAATTTTTTGAACCGTATGCATTCAAAGGTGCGTGTACGGTTCCTAAAGGATAGCATTTTGTCCTAATCACCCGACTTCATCGAGAAAGATTAATTTTTTTAGGAAAACCTATTAATAAAGAGAGCGGTAACCTCGTTGCGGGTCTCATAGCATATCTCAGTACGAACGATAGTACCAGGGATATTTTTTTGTATATAAACTCGCCGGGCGGGTTAATGCGACAAGGAATGGCTATTTATGATTTGATGCATGCGTCGCCCGTAGATGTATACACGGTATGCATGGGAAAAGCCTGTGGAATGGCTTGTTTCATTCTATTCGGAGGAGCACCTACCAAACGCATAGCATTCCCTCACGCTTGGCGCCAATGATTTTTTATTTGTATTTGATAGAAAAAAGAAGACTATGCCTTCGCCATATGAAATATGAAAAAGATTATTGAGTAAAAATAGCATGGCACGTCGAGTTCGGTATGAGTAAACAAACTATTATTGTTTTTCATAACATGAGATTTTGTATCGGGAGAGTAGTATGAGACAAAATAGATTTCCGATTTTTTCTTATCTATCGGGAGTTTATTTCAGCGTCACAATTTTTTGTTTTAGCGCCAGAATTCTTTTTCCACTTCACTTCTCCTATTTATATTATCAAAGTCAAAGAGTACTAAAAAAAAAAAAAAGAAACTTTGGGATTGCTGAATCACAGACGAGAAAACTTCTAAATTCCATATAGAAATAGAAAGCAACGGAACCATCATAGTATTTTTGAATTCTACCGAAAGGAAGGGTGGTAAATGGATCACTTAATGATCTGGATCTGATAGATCCTATTTTTTTTCTTTTTCGCGCTGGAAGGGACGAAAGGTAAATTCCATTGGATAGCCGTATGCAATACAGAATAAATGCCTGTACGGTTGTTCAATTTTCTCTATTCTTTTTATCTCTTTCCTTCGCCCGAGGGTGCAAGATATGATATAAAGTAGAGGAATTCTTCATTGTTTTATATCATCAGGGTAATGATGCGCCAACCTCGCGGTAAGTTTTCAAAAATCCGCAAAAGACACCCTTTAAAAGAAATAGAAGTGTTGTTTTACTTACGCAACCAGATGGAAGAGGCTTATGCACGACATACGCACAAAACCCGGCAGGTTATACACGACGACATCCAAAGAATGGCTTATATGTCAGCAGAAGAAGCCCAAGCTCATGGAATTATTGATATTATAGGAGACGACACCCTCGGGAAGTATGACGAGTATGACGAAGAAAACTAAAAACACAACAAAAACTGGCCCTAGAGATAAGGATCTGCAGCGGAAACGCGGGTAAATCCTTTATTCTGCTTCAAATCAACGTTCAAAATGGCTTTCTTTTTTTTTTTGCTAATTCCATTTTTGAACGTTGATAAGATAAGATCCTTCTATTTCGCAGCACCTTAATATGGCCTTAATATGGCATAGACTTACTAATTACTAATTCCGTTTTAGATTTTCTATTTTAGGAGGTTTATGTTGTATTTTTCTCTTTTCTATTTATTCTTAATATATTTTTTAAGAATTAGAAAAAGAATAGGATTTTCTATTTCTGTTTTCTTTTTCTATTTATTCAAAATATTTTTAAGAATAATAAAGAAGAAAAAATAAAAGGAAAAAAAAAAAAGGGTTACCCGCCTTTTACATAAGAAGCTACTCTGTGGTAAAACTTTCGAGTAGAGAGAAACTTATGCACGAATGAATTCTCAAAATTTCATATATAATATAGAATTCTATTATTTACCATTTTTTTACTTTGAAACCAAAAGAGGTCAACATGATAAACATGACCGCTCGATGCCAAAAGAAACTCCTTTTGGCAAAACTTCCAAGCATCCGCATAGTTATGCGGGAGGTTCATATTTTTTGTAATTACATAAACAAAGAATTCAGTCCTGTTCTGGAAAGGGCTATCCAGTCTTTTTTTGCTTGGGCCTTATCCCAATTCCTCCAATGGAGAACCTGGATAATCCCCAGAGCTGCGAAGGTCATAAATATTATTTTGACCTCGCGCATTTTTTGGATCATAATTCTTGTGTTTTTTGTTGTTTGGGTTTTAGATCTTATTGGCAAAAAGTGCACTCAAGATGACCTTGTAAAGAGAATCGAAAACGAATACCAAAACCAAAAGAAGATTGAATGGAAGTGGGTCTAATACATTTCTTTTTGAGTTTTTTTTTATTTGAAACCCTACTGCATTTAGAACTCTATATGCACTATCAAATGGATCAGATCCGCAGATGTCTGAAGCAGAAAGGAAAGTACATCTTTTCTTTTTTTACCGCGTTAAACGTTAAAAGAAAAATAAGGTAAATAACCCTCTGGTTAGGATCTATCTAAACCAGCCCCCTTTTTTGTATTGTATACAATTCAAGATGCCAACTATTAAACAACTTATTAGAAACACAAGACAGCCAATCAAAAATGTCACAAAATCCCCCGCTCTTCGGGGATGTCCTCAGCGTCGAGGAACATGTATTAGGGTGTATGTGCGACTCGTTCAGATCATGAGCTGGAACAAAAAAAAAGAAGCATTTTCCCAGTCTCAATGACCAGTACCAATCAATAGGATGGAATTCTTCCAGTCATTATCTAAAAAAAGAAAACCCCCGTTGTGTTGTGTATAAAATTTATGGTTTCCATTGGTGCAAATCCAATCACCTTAATTGGAAATGAAAAGCAATTCCCCTTTGGTAGCAAATGTATCCATTAAGCGGGGGATTGAGTAGTTAAGAAGCATAAATAAAGCGCTCTCACTCTTGCAAGAACGGATGAACAGGGTCAGCAACCTAGCCAACTTTCATAATGAAATGCCGTTACTATATGGGTAGATCTCATTGTGAAAAGATCTATTATTGGACAATTCATGGGTAGAGTCAAAGAATGTGAACTGTACAAGTTACTAATAGCATTGATTAAATCGGGAAGGGGGCTCCGGCGTATAGAGAGGACCTCACCGTTTACGAAGTAACCATAGAAACGAAGGAACCCACGATTTATTTATCCCTTTCCCTTTACTATCGAATTTCTACTTTAAATAACTACTCAATTGAAATTGTAGTATTTCTTTTTTCATACCTAGTCTCGATACAATTTCTTATTTCAGGTGAAATGCTCGTAAAAAAATCGTGGTTGGGAAGGTCATAGTAGCAAAAGCCATTGGAATTTTTATTTTATACATCGGACGAATCCGTTTTGTTATTAATGGACGAGGGGGAAATGACTGAAAGAAAAGAAATCAATTAGTTATTCAGCACATCAAAGTTTCAGTTGATTCAATGACCAGAACTATACGAGGTTATATAGCACGGAGACGTAGAAAAAAATCTCGTGTCTTTGCATCAAATAATCGGGGGGCTCATTCAAGACTTACTCGAAGTATTATACAACAAACCATAAGAGCTTTGGCATCTTCTCATCGGGATAGGGGCAGACAAAAGAGAAATTTTCGTCGTTTATGGATCACTCGGATAAATGCAGTAATTCGGGAGATTTTGGTATCCTATAGTTATAGTCGATTAATAAATGATCTGTACAAGAGGCAATTGCTTCTTAATCGTAAAATACTTGCACAAATAGCTATATCAAATACAAATTGTCTTTACATGATTGCCAAGGAGATCAGTAACTAAGGTAAGGTAAGAGGGTTGGAAGCAATCGACCGGAATGATTGAAACGTAAACGGAGATCCCCGGAGAATGGGCTCCGGGAAGGTTATAGTAAAAATGAATCTGATTATGATAAATTAGTAAAAAAAAGTATTTCTTTTTTCTTATAATTTTTTTACGATTTTACGATGTGTCAATTCAATCTGAATTCTCGAATTTTTCGAACAAAATATCAACCCCTGGTTGGGATTCGAATTGGATGGAATTTAGGTTCAATCAATTGAGAAATTGTCCTTTTTCTTTTTGGTTCGAGGACCTCTCGTTCTATTTTTTCTAGGAATAGGCTTGTTTTTATCAAATTTTTTCTTATAGTTAATAAAAGGTAACGAGGATAAAATACGAGCTTGTTTTATGGAAGTAGTTATTAATCGTTGTTGTTTCAAAGTCACTCTATTCACTCGTCTAGATAATATTTTTCCTTGATCACTAATAAATCGAGTAATTAAACTCAGATTTCTATAATCAATTCGATCCCCTGATCCAATTGGGGGCAAACGCCTACGAAAAGATCGCTTGGATTTAAGAAAACGCTTGGATTTATCCATGGTTTATTCCTTATCTCTAAAATCCTATTTCTGAATTCTCATTTATGATTTGACGGAAATAGGAGTTGATTGGTTTATGGTTTATTTGAAATAGATTATTATATGGAATTTGAATTTTATGAATCTGTTCCCATTTCTTGAATAGAGGGTACATACGCGCGCTCTTTCAAATTATTTTTTTATCTCCACATGAAGCGTATGTTTGTAACAATAGGGACAGAATTTTCTCAATTCTAATCGACTAGGTGTATTGTGTCGATTCTTTTGGGTGATATATCTGGAAATTCCAGAGAACTTCTTATTAATATCGTTTCGGACACAACTCTTACATTCCAAAATCACTCTTATTCTAACATCTTTACCCTTGGCCATGAACCTCCTTTGAGTTTTGGATTCACTCAATTCTTTCATTTTGATCCGAAACGAAAAAAAAAAAAAAGAAGTTGCGAATTTGAAATCCAATTATGAAAGATTTGGTTGCAATCAATAGAGAAAAATAAAAAATAAGTAATACAAAGATTTCTAACTATCAATTATTTAGAATCTCAGTTATAGTATATAGTAGTATTTTTTTTTTTATGATTTTGTTGCCCCGGATCCCATTTCCGCTCCCCCTCTATGAATTCGAACCCAAGCACAAGTTTTGATGCGATTGAATACCCATTTTCTCTTTCTTTAATACTAAAATAAAAAAGAAAAAACTGACATCAAAGAAAAAAATAAAGAAAGGAAGAAAAAAGCGAGGGCTGAGTCACCGATAATTTATTCTATCTGGAATCTTCTTAAGCCCTTCCCATGTCAATAACTAAAATGAAAAAAAGGGGAATGTCAACGCATCCGGGAATAGACGATTGATCTCTATCAATAAACCTGCCAAAGACCCAAACCATAGAGTACTTAGCACAGGTGCCACAGAGAGATATGTTTTTATATCTCGCATTGAAAATACTCCTTTTTTTTATAATACGTATAGGATCAGATGCATATGTGGTTAAGGAGCAATTGTATTTGTAGGCGAAATTCCTAAGGAAAACTAAAAGGGATAGACAAAGAAAGACCCGGTAAATGAAATTTACCTTCCCTTACAAGACAAGAGAAAAAAGGACCTTTCCCTCTTTGTGGAACATTCCCAAGAAATCTTTTTTTTTATTATATCTTATTATAAATTATATTTGATCCATGAGATCAAAAATAATAAATAACAAGAGAGTTTGGATATCAATGAAGGAAATAATGATGTGGAAAACAAGACACGGATTCTCTACAATGACAGAGTAGCAGTAGGTCAATTAAAAGGGATGTAGCGCAGCTTGGTAGCGCGTTTGTTTTGGGTACAAAATGTCACGGGTTCAAATCCTGTCATCCCTACCTAATGCGTATCCTATGAACATTAATGAAGGATCAATAGCGATCAATCAAAATTGGACCTACCAAATCTTTGAGTTTATGAGACTATGATCCATGCAAAATCTATTGGGAGTACAATTAGAATCCTTTTCTTTAGGATCTTATCTATTGTGATAAGAAAGCGCTCTTAGTTCAGTTTCGGTAGAACGTGGGTCTCCAAAACCCAATGTCGTAGGTTCAAATCCTACAGGGCGTGATTCCACTCTTCTTAGGTCAAATGAAATTACAATGAAATTGCTTTATTTACTTGATAAACAATCTGAATTTGACCCCCTCCTTAGCTTTAATCCGCAGGAGGTCAATCAAAAAAAAAGAGAGGTTGCTTAATCAAAGGTCCAACTGATCCCCGCGTCTGTATTGTAAATATGCAGTTATGAATAATCCAGCCAAAGTAATAGGAATTAGACCTAACACGATTCCAAATAGTAAAACTTCAATCATTTCAACTTTGTTTGAAAGAGGAAATAAAGGGTAGGTAATATCTATCTCTAAATATTAATCCAAACTGATCATAAATCTCAATAAAAAAAGAATT